GGCGATAGCTCTGAAAAGAAAGATTGCTTATCTTTTCTTTCATCTCGGGAGAAATACGATCGGGCGGGGCTAATTCAAATCCCTCAGGTAAAATAAGAACAGCCCCCACATTCAAACCCCCCTTTTTGCCGTTAGCAAGAACCTGTTTTAGTTGCATATCATAAGGAATTCGAACAACGGCTTCAAATACAGTATCAGGAAGAACCGCTTGTGGAACCTCAATATCCACGGGCTTATTAGCTAAATGGCAATTGGCGCATACAATACGCCCAGTTGCTTCTCGTGGATTTTCATAACCTTGCTGTGCAAAAATGGGATACGCATTTGAAATGGATGACCGAGTTATTATATATATCATGACCGATATGGAAATGGATCGAGTAATCTGTTCTTTTATCCAAGAAAAAGTATTTCTAGTTTGCATGGTCCAATCAATCGTTGATCCCGAAAATTTCTACAATAAATTGGGTAGGTTGCTAGTATAGTTCCCTATCCACGATTCTGCTATTTACCTTACTGAACTGAATTTACTGAAATAATATTACTGGAATGTGGGATAAACTCCCCGCCTTGGGTGGGTAGAAATAGAAGGAGTAAGTACGATTTTGAATGCTTTGATTATGTACGAAGTAAGAAACATTATAATTCTAAATTCTAATTGGATTAATATCCGTATATCGTTTTTCTTTTCAATCATTCATTGAATGATAAATCACTACAAGCGATGGGGATACACGATTTAAATAACGGAAAATGCCATATTTTAAAATTGTATCTAGAATGACTGGAAAAGTGGAAACAAGACCAGATATAATTTGATCGTTATGCGCAAATCCAAAATCTTTGTAGATAGAGCCAATCATTAGTTCCCAACCGTGGGGTGAATGAAATCCGATACATAAATCGGTTAATAAAAGAATAGAAAAAGCTTTTATTGTGTCGCTTAAGTTATATAGGAATTCCTGAACCCAAGAGTTAAGAAGAATAAGTTCTTTATTTCCCAGAATAGAATACCCACTTAGAATAAGGAAACAGATTATATTTGTCGAGAAGTGCAAAATCATATGGATACAATCCTCATTGTGCATCTTGATCAATTGAATCATTTCATTGTGGATTCCTATACGAAGCTTTTGTAGATATGTTTCCGGGTATTCCTTTATCATTTCGTCCAACAAAAGGAGCTCCTCTAATTCGATGAATTTTTCTAGAAGACCCCTTTCTTGAATATCATTCAAAAAAGTTTCAGATTGATTAATATTCCACCAATTAGTAACCCAAGATTCCAGACTTTTTTGAAATGATAGAGAGATCCACCAGGGTAAAAATACTATAGATACAAGATATAGAAAGGGAATAAATGCTCTCTTTTTTTCCATTTTTTTTCATCTATAAATTGTTAACGAACCCGTCGCGCTCGTCGACTCTATGCGACCTAGTATTTCTATGAAACATGAGTTCTATTATTCTATTACAAAGTATCGAATCCATGAGTCTATTTTCTGTTTTTTTTGTTCTAATTTGTTAATTAGTCCTTGAATCTTGAAAAAACACAAAATTTCGAATAAAGAATCCACTCTGAATTCGAATGAATAAACAAAAAAATCGTGTTTCCAGATATTGCAATTGGTCCATCCAATTCGAAGCAATTCCTTCCTTTTAATGAATACGTGGGACATCCACTTCAATTAATGAATATTATTTTGATTTCAAGACGAGAGAACTTACTTGACTACCAAAATATCAATAATATCAATCAATCAAATCTTTGGAAAAATTTCACAAGTTACCCCTAGCACAAAATAACGAATTGAGGGTCTGAATGTGATGATCAAAAATGGGTAGCAAAACAAAACAAAATTCGAATAATAAAATTCTCGTTATAATTATAAGAAAGCCAATTGTTTGATCATTAAAGAGAACAAAAGAAAGAATAAAAATAAAACGAAAGATTGCTAAATAATATAAGAAAAATACAGGATTTTTTTGTATTGTATCTAACCTATCAATTCTAACTACTGGGCCTAAAGAAAGTTATTTATTTCGATTTGATATATGGAATGAGTCCATTATTATTTCTATTTTTTACTTTTTTTTTTTATTACTGTTACTGAATTGAGAATTGAGTTGAGTCGATTTCCATACGAATAAAAAACCCCTTTTTTGCAGACAAATTTGTAAACAAAAAAAAAATTCTCCTTTTGGTTTTTATGTATACCCGTATACGTCTGTTTTGACCCGAATGGGTGTTCTGATTTAATTTCCGTTATTTACCTTACTTAGGGTACGCCATATAAAAAAGGATTGTAGATTTTTTATTTTATTCCGAGCTGAGAAAGAAAGCATTCATTTCAAAATACTTCATTCAATTGGTACACGCAGGAAATAGGCCAATTCAGCAGCTTTTTGTTCAATTTCTCGTGGAGTAAAATTCTCATCAGTACGGGTCAAGGGAATGGCCCCCTGACCTCTGATTTCCAGATAAAGGACACGACGAGTATAAATACCCTCTTTAAGTTCTATTCTAATGGACTGAATATCTTTTATAAGAAATCGGAGGAAGATGCGACGATTTTTTCCAGGAAATCCCCAACGAAAAATACATACTATTCCTTCTTTTCTATCGAATCGATCATAACCACTACCTACATTCCAAGAAATTGTACACCACAAATAGGAGCTAATAAAGAGGCCTGCGACCCCATAGAAAGACATCACGATCCCTTGTGGAAAAAAAATAACTTGCTGGGGGGGGAATAAAGATATCAAATTCCTACCAAGATAGCTGGAAATTCCAACTAATAAGAATCCTAATGAACCTAAAAAAAGGATAAATGCCCAGCAGAAATTACTTATTTTTCTAGATCCCGTTATAAGCTCTATCCATATACGTTCTGATCGCCAATTCATAGTAGATCGGGTTGCATTTTATTTGAATTGAAAGAATATCCCAAATGAATTTGACTTTCCTTATTCTTTTTATTTCCGATGTAACTCTCATCAACTAGTACCATTCTGATGTGAATCTTTACTTTTAACTAGTTAGATCAAAAATAATAAATCTACCCCTAATGTCATGTTTCCGCATGCACATGCATAAGGGCTCCTTCGTTTATGTTCGGAAGAAATCACGTGGTAGACCATTCTGCTAAATAGATATCTGTTTTATGATTCAAGTCTAAGTCTTGAAAAATTAGATTTGGCCCACAGGATCTAAACAATCTTGTTTTTTTGAACATGAAGGAATAAAGAAGCCATTGCAATTGCCGGAAATACTAGGCCTACTAGGGGCACAAAAATAGAGGGAAAGTTGATAGTTGTCATAGAATGGGTACCTCGATTTACTATATTGTACCTGTTTGTTATATTTTTTTTTTGTTATTATGTTATTATATTAATAAATTAATTCGAATTCGAATTCTATATCTATAGAAGTAGAAGTAAGTAGAGTATATATAATAAGTGCAAGGAATGTAGAACTAAAAAAATAACCTTTCCACATATAATATATGATAATCGACTTTATTATTCTTCATTTTTTCTTCTTTCTTTTGCTTCTACTAATTCAATAAAAAAAATAGAGGGATTTTAAATAAGGAAAAAGGGGATTCCCGGAAAATCCCGAAAGAGGAAAAAAGTGATTTATGAATTATATACATATGTCAAAATGGAAAAAGGGAACATGAAATTTTTTTTATTTGACAAATTTCGCAGAAGGAAAAAAAAGGTAAGAAGTCCTTCTTTTTTTTCCTTCTTATTGATAGGGGTTTCCTGATTAGTAATCGGAAATATAATGAATATATATTCTATATTCATTATATTTTTTTATTTTTTATATTCTACAAATAGGGCGTCGCCAGCTAAAAACTTCCATCCTTCTAGTTTTTACTTTGATTCCGATAAACCAAATACTTTGATTGAATTGACACAAATAATTGACCCTAATGCTTGGCTTGGGTTTTATTCAAAGGAAAAAAACCGTGCAGCTCAAGTAACTCACTTAGAACGCTCTTTAAAAGATTACGTGGTAAGACTGGATCGAATAAACCCTTTTCGAATAAATTTTCGGTTGTTTGTGCACCTTCGGGTACTTCCTCCTTCAAAACTTCCTCAATTACTCTTTTACCCGCAAACGCAATTTCGGCGTCTGGTTCGGCAATAATAATATCCCCCAACATACCAAAACTGGCTGTCACACCACCACTAGTGGGCGATGCAAGAATTGATATATATAATAATTTTTTTTCGACCGGTTTATGGTGATAGTCGTACAAGGCAGAAGATATTTTAGCCATTTGCATTAAGCTCACGATGCCTTCTTGCATCCGTGCCCCTCCAGAAGCACATACTATAATAAGGGGTAGTGAATTTTTGGTAGCATATTCAATCAACCGGGTGATTTTTTCACCTACTGCGGCTCCCATAGAACCCCCTATAAACCCAAAATCCATAACACCAATTGCTAAAGGAATACCGTTTAGTTCACCTATACCTGTTTGAATAGCTTCAGCTAACCCGGTCTCGTCTTGGTAAGAATCATAATAATCTATATAATCTATATCCTCTTCTTCTTCTTCTTCATCATCTTCGGGCTCAAAATCATCAGATTCTGCGGACTCTTCTTCATCAAATTCGAATTCAAAATCATTAGATTCCTTGGACTCTTCTTCCTTGGACTCTTCTTCCTTGGACTCTTCTTCCTTGGACTCTTCTTCCTTGGACTCTTCTTCCTTGGACTCTTCTTCCTTGGACTCTTCTTCCTTGGACTCTTCTTCCTTGGACTCTTCTTCCTTTTTCGAACCATCTCTCCGCTCGAATTCAGATTCGGATCCAAAATCACTATCTTTTTTATTAAGAGCCTCTCTCAACTCGTCCCAATCGAATTCAAATTCGGATTCAAAATCACTAGATTCTGCGGACTCTTCTTCCTTTTTCGAACCATCTCTCCGCTCGAATTCAGATTCGGATTCAAAATCATTAGATTCTGCGGACTCTTCTTCCTTGGACTCTTCTTCCTTTTTCGAACCTTCCTTATCTTTTTCCGAAATTTCTTCTAACCCGGTCTCTTTGGGGAATAAATCCATATGGCCCCGATAATATCTCCCTTCGAATCCAGAAGAATCACTAGAAGCCGCGGACTCTTCTTCCCTTTTCGAGCCTTCCCTTTCTTTTTCGGAAATATCTTTCTTGACAGGATACGTAACATCCTCCGAATCCGTAAAAATATAAGCAAGAGGGTCTTCCTCCTCTTTATATACGCTAATACCATCCATTGGGCGTGCTGAATCTCCAGAAGAATCTTTATCAGGATTATGACCAGTTGGATTTTGACAGTATCCATCCCCCTCTTCATTTTCATTACCACCCCTTCGACCCAATAAATCTCCAGAAGAATCCTTATCCGGACCCAGAGCAGTTCGGGTTCGACAATCCTCATCCCAATCAATATGATCTTTTGAATCCTTCGGAAAATCAATATGATCTTTGGAAGAATCTGCGGAAGAATCTCTATCAGGATCAAGGTCAGTTGGATTTTGAAAATCCTCATCCGGATCCATATGATCTCTAGAATCTGGATCAATATGATCTCTAGAATCCTTCGCAAAATAAATATGATGAATAAGATCTTTTGAGTCTCTTCGGCCCAATAAATCTCCATAAGAATCTTTATCAGGATCAAGATCAGTTGGATTTTGAAAATCCTCATCCGGATCCATATGATCTTTAGAATCCCCCACAAAATCAATATGATCTTTTGAATCCATTGAAAAATCAATCTGATCTCTGGAAAAACCTGCAGAAGAATCTCTATCAGGGTCAAGATCAGTTGGATTATGAAAATCCTCATCCGGATCCATATGATTTCTAGAATCCCTCGCAAAATCAATATGATCTTTTGAATCCATTGAAAAATCAATCTGATCTCTGGAAAAATATTTTTTATCATTTTCAGCAATACCTTTTTTATGATTTTCAGCAATACCCTCAAAGGATTTGTGCATACCAAGTTTATAACGGCAAAAAGTTTTCGAAAGCTTGGAAAGAATCCTAAACCTCTCCCTTTCGCCAATTTCGTCAAGAATAAAGAAAAGATCAAGCTCATTTTTGCAAGATTCCTCCAAAAATTTGTAAATCCCAGAAACACTTTTTGGGATTTTCCTAAAAAAAACAAGGTCAAGATACTCATAACTAATTTGTTTTTCACAAGAATCAGATAAAAGCGAAAATGAAATCCCCAGGCTGCCAGCTTCTTGACAAAATTTGCGGCAATCCATCTCGTGTTTGGGAAAAGATTCAAAAAATTCGGACAGATCAATCCCAAATTTGGAACAAAATTGTTCCAATTCGGGAAGATCCACCCGATTTTCGAAAAAAAGCTTATAAAATAAGGGAGAAATACTACCAAAATTTTCGCAGGACAGATGAAAATAGTAAATCTCAATCGGCTTATTGCCCAAAAGTTTCTCATTAAATTCTGTCTCAAAAGCTTTGGAACACAATTCATCGTCTTTGAAATCTGGTTCATAATCTTCTGTCTCAAAAGCTTCGGAACACAATTCATCGTCTTTGAAATCTGGTTCAGAATCTTCTGTCTCAAAAGCTTCGGAACACAATTCATCGTCTTTGAAATCTGGTTCATAATCTTCTGTCTCAAAAGCTTCGGAACACAATTCATCGTCTTTGAAATCTGGTTCAGAATCTTCTGTCTCAAAAGCTTCGGAACACAATTCATCGTCTTTGAAATATGGTTCAGAATCTTTGGAAAAAAATTTCCGAAAAGCATCTTCATCTGATTTATAATATTTAGAGAGTATCCAACAAATTTCGAAATGGGAAAGCCCACCTTTTTTGGCGCATTCCTCGAAAAAACCAGAATCCCTTGTATCATATTTCGCACACCCGAAAAAAATTTGGAAAGGGCTAATCTCCACTTCGTGGAGTTCCTCGAAACAATCAGGTCTATCAATCCCGCATTTGAAACAATACTTATCATTTTCGAGATCCTCCTCCTTATCGGTATTATTTAGTATTTCGGTGCATATAGCATTATTAGCATAATAACCTACAAATTCTTTTACTAATTCTTTGTAGTTAATTTTTTCATAAAAAACTTTTTTATCAAATTCAATTGGATCCCTCGAAACCATGTCTTCATCCATGGGAATCCAAGTGCCTTGATCAATCAGAAGCGCTAGCCTCTCCAAACCACTCATTCTTATATGAATTCCACATTTGTTGCAGATTCTCGCTGCATTAATGCAGTCTTTGTAGTGCATAGTATAACAATTATCGCAGAGAACCCACAAATGCGCAAATTTTCGCGTGGGGTCCTCCTTTTCCGTTATATTCTCTGTTCCATCAGTTTGCTCATTTACGTCCCGTTCCAGATCCCGCTTCTCCATATTATTTACCTCCTCTCCCGGGTTTTTAGTTAATATAATATTATCAATTCCCCTATTTTCGGGGATCCATCCAAGACTTTCTGTATCACTTATCCTG